TATGGCGATGTCTCTAGTAAACTAAAGTCATCATTTACTAGCTATTTTGCTTGCATTTTTTCTCGACAAATCACAAAAAGTTGAAGATTTAGTTACGATTAGAAATATCCTTTTGTCTCTTCATCCATGGACCCTTTACTTACTATTCATTTCAATTGGAAGTTGATCCAATTTCCCAATTTTGTTTCGCAAGTTCAGAATCCAATTTTTCAATTTTTGAGTTAACTTTGGATAGAAATCGCGAGAATTTATTTTTTCCCCGAATGGATTATTCAGAGGTAAAGGATTAAATTCCTTTAAGAAATAAAGTTTTTGGTCGGAATATGAATTAAACCGAACGACCTCTTAACTATTAAGTAAGGAGGTTCATAGAACGAATCACACTTTTACCACTAAACTATACCCGCTACAATGATATTATTGTATACAAATGGGCCTTTTGTCAAGCTAGGATCATAAAAAATCATGAAAATGAGAGTGATAACGTTTTGCACAAGGGTTTTCAATTTGATGAGATTTGGAGAAGAGGGCTTATTTACAAAGCCTATCCTTTCGTGTGCGGGAAGAGTGTTGCTAGATACGACTTACCAAAAGCGCTCAAAGCATAACAAAAAAATGCAGTGTCTAAAGTTTCATTTTCGTTATTCGAGAAAAGCAGTCAAGTAACTAAAAAAGGAAGAAAAATGAATAGGACAGGGTACTTTTGATAGACTAAGTTCAATAAAGTTATCGAGTAAGGATGGAAATAGTCCTTTTTCTTTTGGGTCTTGCTTGAAATATAGTCAAAAAAGCTAGTAAGTCTTTTTGTTGTCAAATAAGAGAAATTTCACTCGAATTTGATGGAATCAAAAAAGGCCCGGTTGGGTAGTGACCGGGCCGGGCCGTGGAAAGAAAAGGGCCTTTCGAAGAAAATCAAAGCAAGGAAGTCCTCGTTCTTTATCTTTCGTTTTCTTTATATTAGATCTTTTGAATTTTGACTTTATCGAAACGGAATAGCTAAGAAAAGTTTTCCCTAATCTTGAGAATCAAAATAAAGAAGGAGAAAGAAAGACGGTTTTGAATCCTTTTTTCATGTGGAATGTAACATATTAATAATTATAATTATCTTTATTCAATAGGGAGAGATGGCTGAGTGGACGAAAGCGGCGGATTGCTAATCCGTTGTACGAGTTATTCGTACCGAGGGTTCGAATCCCTCTCTTTCCGTTTTCGTCGATGACTTGATATTTTCTTTTCTTTCAAATTTCACAAACCCCTTTTTCCTAGTTAAATGTGTGGAATAGATAAAAAATCTTAAGAAAATGAAAAAATCAAGATAGAAAAACGAAAAAACCTTTATTCTTCACGTCCAGGATTACGTCCTGGGTCATTAGATAGGAATCCAAAGATGAAGAGAGAAACAAAGAATATTACTACTGTGTAAACGAAAAGTTTGAGCGTAAGCATTACACAATCTCCAAAAGCCTTTTTGAAAAAACGAGAAAAGATAATAGATCGTCCATTTTTCTACCCCATATTCTATATTTGACACCAAGAAATGAAGTGCTTTCTCGAACTCGAAAATAAGTCTATCAGGTCAAATAAGAGTCTTTGATTCCCCAAGATGACTTCATGCCCATAATGAGATATGGGCGTGGGACCCCAATTCTGTATAAAATCACATAGAAATTAAGGCCTTGCACTGGAAAAAGGGTCAGAATGGGGAAATGTGGCGAGCCGGGTTTGATTTCTCGCGGCGATCAAAGAATTTCAACGTTTGCCTCAAAGATTGCTGCGGGAAAGACTTATCAATCGTTAGAAATTTTTCTCGAAGAAATCATGCATTTTCTAGGATAGTCTAGGATAGTATTAAATATCTTATCGAAAACTTACAGCAGCTTGCCAAACAAAGGCTAAAAGAAAAAAGAAGAGGGGTATGACTGGCATAATATCTACGATTGGATTTAAAAAAGCATAGGCCTCGGGCAATTTGGCAAAGAAAAGACTAGTTGGATAAAGGGCAGAATTAAAACAGATACAGATCAAACTTAAGAGATTAAGCATAGTAGACATTTTGTTCTTGACGATAATTGCAATTTGATTGAGTTCTTGAGATAAGGAAAATGGAAGAAAGTAAGGTAGACAAAAAAATCCTTCTTTTTCTTTGAACCGGCCCAATCAAAAATCCTCCAATTCTCAAAGGCGAATAGAAGAAATCATATTTTCATCTACTATTTTAATTACATTCTATCTAATGATCAATAAATTCAGTCGAATTCTATATCTACACGGGTCAAATTCCTAGCACAAACCTAGAATCTATACAATTCCATTATCCCTTCTCTATAATCTCTTAGCGTAAAATTGTCGCTAGAGATTTGGGCGGGCCTTTACAAAGATTTATTGTAATAATATAATAAAAAAATAAAAATTAAAAACAAATCGACGTGACACGGGCAGTTGTAAAAAATCTTTCTTTTTTATATAATAAGAATCATAAAAGGAATCAAAAAATCGACATGACAATGGGGCGTAGCCGAGTGGTAAGGCGACGGGTTTTGGTCCCGGTAATCGAAGGTTCGATCCCTTTCGTCCCACAGGCCTAAATAATTATTTTAAATCATCAAATCAAAGGCCTGTTCGACGTCGTAATTCGTTCCGCAATTTGGGTACAATTTTTCATTGAGATAATGGATATTTTCTATTCATTCTTTATTTATTTTTGAGGTCATTTTTTTTTTAATTATTCTATAAGGAGCACTATGAATTCATCTGATACGAAAGACGTGGGACCTAAGTGCCCCTGTTACTGTTACTGTTACTACTGTAGTACCTATCTTTCGGCAAATCGTCCGAAAGATTGCTATAATAGTCCGAACTCTAATAGTCCTTTGGATTATTATAGTACGGACTATAACCCTAAAAAGAAAAAGACTCAAGACGGGGACGGGATAAATGGGAAGAGGTTTCCTGAGTTGGAAGAGGAAAGTCTTTTTCCACAAACAGACGAAACTGGGCGACAATTTCTTTCTGCTCGGAAAAAGCACGAACCGGCGCTCACGTGCCCCCACGGCAAAAAATGCTATGGGTACAAGCACTCGTACAATAAGGGTCATTGCGAGACTTGTAAGATTTTTTTGGAAGCCTTCCAATTGGGAAGTGGGGCAGGCGAAAGGTGGATCAATGAAAAGATCCAGCGCCTCTCAAAAAAGCGTAAGGCGCTGGAGGCCTTCCAAGGAACCATAAAATCCCTCCTAAAGGAGGCCGCACAAAAACCAAAAACCAAGATCAATGCTTGGAACCTTGGATTTTGGCACGGAGCGTTACTGTGGTTGCAAAGGCTAAGTCCCGAGGATTGATAAAATGATTCTCTAAACGAATCAATCCTATGGTTCATAGAAAAAATCTTCCAGTCGAAGATTTATTCGGAAAAACAGACATTATTATGTCTATAGTACCGACTGAACCAATGACTAGTCATGATTCCATAATTGAATCAGTTCCATAAGAGGTTCCAAATTAGAGGAATGTTATGGTTAAACTTCGTTTAAAACGCTGTGGTAGAAAGCAACGTGCGACTTATCGAATCGTTGCAATTGATGTTCGCTCCCGAAGAGAAGGAAGAGATCTTCGGAAAGTGGGTTTTTATGATCCGATAAAGAATCAAACGTATTTAAACGTTCCTGCTATTCTATATTTTCTTGAAAGGGGTGCTCAGCCTACAGAAACTGTTCGGGACATTTTAAAGCAGTCGGAGGTTTTTAACGAACTTTGCCCCAATCAAATAAAATTGAATTAATTTAAGGAAATAAGGGGGGGTATATGCTACCCCTTTCTAGAACTTTTATCTATTTTGTTTATTTATTGATTGACTAAATTCGAGATTTTTTATCTTTTTTCATTATATCCTTTTCTTAACCTTTATATTGACAACAATGCATTGACGAAATATAATGCAGCGTGATAAAGGGATCTCTTTTTTTATAACGGGATCTCTTTATTTCCGTCCCATTGGTTTGGTTTTTGCCTGACTTTAGTCAAAATAAGGAGTTCGTTGGATGCGCTTTGATAGACGCATTTTTGCTTGAAAACATGAATAACAATAACATAAGGAAGGATCTATCATTATTTCTGGTTTTTCTTTTCTCGGAAAATGTCTTGTATTTTCATATGAGTTATTACGTTTTCTGTTCTTAATCGATTCGAAAATGGGTTTTTATGCTTTGATTCGCTCGTCGAATCATTTTTTTCATTCTGATTATATCTACATACTTTTTCTTCTATTCGGGTTGCTAACTCAACGGTAGAGTACTCGGCTTTTAAGTGCGACTCGGATCTTTTACACATTTAGATGAAGCGATGAATTCATCCATACCATCGGTAAAGTTTGGAAGACCACGACTGATCCTAAAAGGGAATGAATGGAAAAAATAGCATGTCGTAGCAACCAAGAGTTCTGAGAATCTTTTCTTCTTTCCCGATCGGGACAAAACTTTATTGGAAGGGAGTCAAATGGATTCAATTTCAAGTTGGGTCGAATTAATAAATGGATAGAGCCCTCTGGCTTCAATTAATTTAATGAAATTATAAGGAACGAAAAAGCAACGAGCTCCTATTCTGAATTTGAATGATTACCCGATCTAATTAGACGTTAAAAATATATTAGTGCCTGAATACGGGTAAGGGCTTATCCGAGAAGCGGATTCTTTATTTTTTCATGAATCCTAAATATTAGCATTCTCCATTCCAAAATGGAGCTGTGTGCGTATAAGAAAGAGTAGATTGATAACAAAATTTCCAAAATCAAAAGAGCGATTGGGTTGAAAAAATAAAGGATTTCTAAACATCTTGTTATCCTAGAACGAATATAAACGACTTCAAGAAAATGGAAAAAGAGAGGATCGAGAATCCGTTGATAAGTTTACCTGTATCCGAGGTATCGCTTCCTTAATCTTACTCGAAAAATACCTTGTTTTGACTGTATTGCACTCTGTATCATTTGATAACTCCCAAAATCCTCTACCTTTGGTTCAAATAGCATTCAAAATGGAGGAATTTCAAAGCTCTTTAGAGCTCGATAGATTTCAACAACACGACTTCTTATATCCACTTATCTTTCAAGAGTATATTTATGCACTTGCTCATGATCATGGTTTACCAAGATGCATTTTGTTGAAAAATGCAGGTTATGACAATAAATTCAGCTTACTCATTGTGAAACGTTTAATTACTCGAATGTATGACCCAAATTTTTGGATTCTTTCTCTGAATGATTCTAAAAAAAATCCACTTTGGGGGCGCAATAAGAATTTTGATTTTCAAATGATATCCGAGGTATTTGCGGTCATTATGGAAATTCCATTTTCACTCCGATTCCTATCTTCCCTAGAAAAGCGCCAAAAGAAAGGGAAAGAGGTAGTCAAATTCGCTAATTTACGATCAATTCATTCCCTTTTTTCTTTTTTAGAGGACAAAATTTCACATTTCAATTATGTGTTCGATATCCTACTACCTTACCCAATCCATCTCGAAATCGTAGTGCAAGCTCTTCGCTACTGGCTAAAAGATGCTTCGTCTTTGCATTTATTAAGAGTCTTTCTCCACGAGTTTCATAATTGGAATAGTCTTCTTACTTCACAGAAAGTCAGTCCTTCTTTTTCAGAAAGAAATCAAAGATTCTTCTTCTTCCTATATAATTTTCGTGTATATGAATACGAATCCGTCTTTGTCTTTCTTCGTAACCAATCTTTTCATTTACGATCAACATCTTTTAGAGCGCTTCTTGAACGAATCTATTTCTATGGAAAAATAGAGCATCTTATAGAATTGGCCGGGGCTTTTGAAGCCAATCTATGGGTGTTCAAGGACTCTTTCATGCATTATGTTAGGTATCAAGGAAAAGCAATTCTCGCTTCAAAAGGTACGTCTCTTTTGATGCATAAATGGAAATATTACTTTGTCAATTTCTGGCAATCTTATTTTGACCTTTGGTCTCAACCACGAAGAATCCATATAACCCGATTAGCAAACCATTCCCTTGACTTTCTCGGTTATTTTTCAAGTGTGCGGCGAAAGACTTCAACGATACGTAATCAAATGTTAGAAACTTCATTTGTAATCGATCATGCTATTAAGAAGTTTGATACTATTCTTCCAATGATTCCCCTGATTTCATCCTTGGCTAAAGCCAAATTTTGTAATATATTAGGGCATCCTATTAGTAAGGCCATTTGGATCGATTTATCAGATTCTGAGATTATTGACCGATTCGGGCGTATATCCAGAAATCTTTCTCATTATTATAGCGGGTCTTCCCCCAAAAAAACTTTGTCGCGAATAAAGTATATACTTCAACTTTCTTGTGCTAGAACTTTAGCTCGTAAACATAAAAGTACTGTACGGGCTTTTTTGAAAAGATTCGGATCGGAATTATTCGAAGAATTCTTTACGGCGGAAGAACAAGTTCTTTCCTTGACCTTTCCAAGAGCTTCTTTTATTTCGCGGAGGTTCCATCAAAAAAGGGTTTGGTATTTGGATATTATTTGTATCAATGATTTGGCCAATCATGACTGATTCGTTATGAAAGGGCGTAAATAGCAATTTTGATTCGAATTGAATCTAATAAATAGCAATAATGAAGAACTAACAAAATTTTTCCTTATTTCTATTCTGAAATTTACTTGGTAAGAAGGGTCTAAGTATTCCACTTTTTGTCTAATGGCGGAACTGAATTTTAGATGTATACAGAGGGAAAGCCGTGTGCAATGAAAAATGCAAGCACGGCTTGGGGAGAGGTTGTTACTTATTTAACCGGTAACATTATCGACTCCATCCGACTAGTTCCGGGTTCGAATCCCGGGCAACCCATTGTCCTGTCCTGTGAGGTTGTTACTTATTTAACCAGTAAAGTAGAATAAAGTAGAATTATGGGTAGGAATTTCGATTTATTGAATACGGGAAGAGAAGACTACCTTTGCTAGGTTTAGGTAAAGGTATACGAAGAAATTCCTATTTTGTATTGTTGACAATCTTTCCAATGAAACGTACCAAAGAGAGTCGTTTTTCAAACTTTAGCTTGGGCAGAAATATGGCCGGTCATTCCTCTACCCATACGAAGGATTATTAGATTCGATTGGGGTTAGGTTCGATTGGCGTTTTTAAACGGACTCGTGTTAGAATTGTAACTTCCAAAATTCACTCGGATTTTGGAATGGATAGGGTTCTAGGGCTATACGGACTCGAACCGTAGACTTTCTCGGTAAAACAGACCAAACTGATTCTAATCAAAGTGATCTGAGCTGTTTTAAAGACCCAACATGCATTTTTGTGCATTGGGCTCTTTCATTAACGGATATAAAGATCCGCCAGTCTGCCATATTTTTTGACCGCAAAAAGAGATGGCTCCATGTGCTCTGAGTCATTATTTGGATTCAGATTCAGGAACACTACCAGAGTGTTTCAAGGGGGTTTTATCTTGACGTAGGTCTGCCTATGGCCTAGATTAACCTTAAGTTAAATCAA